TAGCTTAGTAGCCACATTAGCAGCGCTTGGGATGATTTTAGGCGCGGCGTATTCCCTTTGGCTATATAATCGTGTGGTTTCTGGGAATTTAAAACCGGATTTCCTCCATAAATTCTCCGATCTAAATGGTAGAGAAGTTTTCATATTTATACCTTTTCTTGTTGGAGTTGTTTGGATGGGTGTTTACCCCAAAGTGTTCCCGGACTGCATGCATACATCCGTAAGTAACTTAGTGCAACATGGAAAATTTCATTGAGAGGAATCAGCAAAGAAAAGAAAAAGGGTCAACATCTTAATGTGTATTTGAGAGATTGTCCTCGGGCTGAGGAGTGCCCACATCTAAATAAAGTATGAAAAAAATTAGAAAAATAAGCGAGAACTTCTTTTTCATTTTGGCAAAAAAAAGAAAGCTAAATATAGGAATTTTTTTTTTTTTGGGGGGGGGGGTGGTCCACCGACAGGGGCAACTGCCAGCAATTGAAAGAAAGTTGCGAACAGACAAAATGAGGATGTTTGACACCTCGATTGTCCCGAAGCCCTCTCATGCGAATTAAATCAACTTAGTCAATGTTTTGTCCGATTTTACTGAAGGCAAAAAGAGCCTTCAATTGTCCGGCACCTTCGCGCGCATATGTACATTCCGTCGTTAAAGTGCTCCTACCTTTACTTTTCAAGGAGAAGCGGTTGAGAGCAATCGAGAAGAGCTACTCGACTCAAAGACGAGAGGAAGCGAGTGAAAAGAAAGGATAGGGGGAGGAAGATGACTATCTAAAGCCGATAGTCCAGTAGGTCCTTGTAAGGCGAGTGGAAGGAAGTGACTCGACCGATAGGTTGAGGAAGTCGGGCAGGTCTGGAGGTAGTGCCTCCTAAGAGATATGATAACTGCACCATTCAAGATCAATGCTTGCATCCGGAGATAGATGGACGAAAGCCCTTGAGGAACTGATTCTTATCTGGTTGTTCAAAGCCTGCCTACTTTTGATGACATGAGATTCAAGACCCCCCTTAAATAAAGTAAAGGCAGCTGATCCCGATTTCCTTGATCCTTCATCTGGCCGGGCTGTCGATAGAGTAAGCTGGATGTGCTAGTCGATCTTGTAACCCACGAAAGCTCAAGAAAGAGAATGTCCTCTCAAGGCCGGTCTTTCAAGCGCCTCCTTGAAAAATCGCCTGACATTCCTCTAGTTAATCTGTCGCGGGGTAGGGAGGTCCCTCTCTAGTTCAGAACCTTTCTTCCAAAGCCTCCCCCGATTCCACTTTTGGCAGGCCATGGTGCGGATAAATGTGGGTTTTCTCCTGCTTATTCATTAGGGCGAGTGGATGTCAAGGGAGGGGATCATAGTCTTTCAACTCATCTGGAATATCACGGAGCAGCTTCGTGTCCCTGTTCCGGTCCCCGATGCAGCCCCGTCATCAGTAGCTAAAACCAAGGTCGGTCCTCCCCCATAAGGCCCCGGAAGTTTTATCTTATCGAGTGGACTTATCAGCATCACGCTTCAAAAAAAGTGTCCAACTCCGCGCGTGACTCGCATTGGCAACTTTATCCCACCCTACATCAGCCGGTGTGTGTGAGCTTCGCTCCTTATAGCTATAGCTCTACACCGCCGCCGGCCACTTTCTCCTCTACCGTATCCATTGATGGGATTTCTTCTCGACTGGCGTATTACGTACTCGGGCCAATCTACTACACGCTAATAATGGTCTTTTGGATTGAATATCCTACAAAAATGGAAAGTGGTTGGCCGTTCGATCGAGTCCATCCCTTGAAGTCGTACCCTCCCAGGATGCATGAGTCTTCCGCCGATTGACAGAAATGCCGATGAAGCAATTCCTCTCATCCCGATAAAGGGAGTCACCCGTGATTCGATAGTTCCATTTTCCGCTGATGCAGGCCTATTGGGCAGTCAAACCACTGTCTTCGTTCCTCACCCTCCTTCCAATCAAATCTATTCTAAGGTGCCCGGAGGCAGGGGAAACAAAGGAGGGATTGATCGACCAACTTGAACAGATCCATAACCTGGTTCCATCTGTCCTGAATGAGGGAATTAAGGCGGGTATAGTCGAACTGGTTGATTCTAAGGTGGGTGATAAGCAGCTGTATCCGTATCAAGCCTACCATCTCTTCTCACGAAAGTCTTTCCATCCCGTCTCCATTTTGAAATATCTGTGGCCCTGCTTCAAAGCCCATCTACACACTCCAGCTGCCTCCTTTTGAGCTAGTCAAGCAGGCGTTGAACACGGACGGAGACTCTCCCGCCCCTTCGACAGCAATTCCTGCACTTGACGTCGGATCTCCTCATTCCCAAATGGGGATAAGCGAGAAGCCGCTTTGCAGGGTAGACTCACTCCTACCTGCAACTAAATCTGCTTCTATATCCTCCTCTTAGGGGGTAATCAAGCCGGAAGAGTGTTGCAGAAAGATCTGCACTTCCCCTTTACAACATAGGAGGGGGCCTCCTTCCTAAAAAAAAAGCCTTTCCGATTGCCTCAGCCCTTATCT